TATGCCATATAAATACCCCTATAAATACCATATCATATATTATATAATAATAAATAGGATAAGATAATAAAAGAAAAATCTTAAATAGAAAATAGAAATCTAATACTAATCTAATACTACTAATTACTAATATATATAATAATATATAGATATAGATAAACTAATCAAGTTTTTTTTTAGCTTTCGCAAAACGATCACAATTGATACAAGTAGATTCTTCAGTAAAGTACTAAATTAGTAATATTCCTAGATCTAAAGCCCACTCCTTCCCCATACTACAAGTGAAAGAGAAAATGTAAACACTACCATTAAAGCAGCCCAAGCGAGACTTACTATATCCATGTGAATGATGTCCCCTATCTCTATGAAATGAAGGAATTATTCCATTATTGATTCATAATCATAGTGGAATCAATGGTGCAGAGTCAAAATAGTATTCTTACTTACGGCTATTTATGAAACAATTTCATGAATCCACTCATAAAAAGTTCCTATATTCTTTCTATTGAAATAGAAAGAATTGTAAAGAAAAATAGAAAGAAAATAAAAATAGAAGATAATGAAATAGAAGATATAAGAAAAAAAAGAAGAAAAAAGGAGATATAAGAAAAGCAGAAAAAGAATAGCCATTCAACCATTCTGATTCAATTTATGAGCAGCACTCAGAGCCTCTAGTGAGTCTGGATACAAAGTATCTTCAGTTCTTTCCACAATTATTAAATGAATTTCCCATCAGCCTATCCAATCTAATTTCATCGCAGACAGAGTTAGTAGACACTACCTCAATATTAAGAAAGGTATAGTGTAAAATAATTAGGGAGTCTTGATAGTCTTTTTTTGTTGATCAGGCGACACCCAGATTCGAACTGGGGATAAAGGATTTGCAGTCCCCCGCCTTACCACTTGGCCATGCCGCCAAATTCCATCCAAAATGAATAAATTCTATTAAATTCTTAAATTCTATTATATATATATATTCTTATTATCTTATATTCTTATTCTATATTCTATTATTCTATTTCTATTCTTTTCTTCGATTGATTGTATCTCAAAACATGCGTCGCTTAAAAACTTACCTTCTCTTTTCACTTTTCTATAGATTCGATAGATCTATAGAAAAGTGAAAAGATTCCCGGTCCCAGTCAGAGACTGTAAAATGCAGGGCAAATTAGAATAATTCACTCTTTACTTCATTAACTATTCACTTATTACTCTTTACTCTTACTTACTTTTCTTACTTTGAATTAGCGAACAGCTCTTAAATTTGTATCTCCATTTGTATTCCCTTAATGGATGCAAAATCCAATTGATTTACGACTAATCATTATCAATTACATTATCAATTATAATAAAATCTATGTGTATATGTAAACCCCAGAACAGTTAAACTCCAGAACAGAAATTTTATACATGGATACCGAGCCCAGGTCTATTTCTTATGCACATATCCCTATATAGGATCATCGTGCTTGAATATTTCATTGAATATGAATGAATAGAGAATAGACATTATGATAGAGTGCGACCTAACCTATGTTGCACCAAGTTCAATTATGATAAAAGATGTGATATACGGATAGCTAGATAGCTATATCGGCACGTACTTCCTAAAGATTACTCCTATGACTATATACGTACGCAATTCCATTGTATTTTATAAATTCTACTACCAAAAAAAGATTTGCGAATTTCTTTTTGAACATTCAATTGCGTGTGCTAAAAAAAGGGGAAACTCTATGCTGTTCCTGATTCTTCTGTTTTTATCTCATTCATAGAGAGCAGATTGAATCCTGAATTCATTGATTTTTTCTTTTTTGTACCCTGATCGGAATATCATAATAAAAGAATTAGGTAGAAATTGGATCAATTTTGATATCCGATAAAAGACTCCATCAGCCTAAGTGACAGAATTTTTTCCAGGAATGCTTTATCAATTTCCATTTCTTTCTATTTGTACCTGGCTCAAGTTCAAATTCGAACTTGCATCGAAAATGCCCTCCATTTCTCTGTCTTGCTTCCGTTCATACGTATGATATATGGATGTAGTTGACTAAAATTTTATGTGATTCAGTAAACAGAATATCCATTCCATCATTGCTAGATCAATAGGTATGGTTCGATGAATAGTGAGCCAAGCCAATAATGGGATTTTTTCAATAAAGAGGAAACTTCAGATTAAGATGCTCCAGAATGGAAATGAGGGAATGTCCACAATACCTGGATTTAGTCAGATACAATTTGAGGGATTTTGTAGGTTCATTAATCAGGGCTTGACGGAAGAATTTCATAAGTTTCAAAAAATTGAAGATAGAGATCAAGAAATTGAATTTCAATTATTTGTGGAAACATATCAATTGGTAGAGCCCTTGATAAAAGAAAGAGATGCTGTGTATGAATCACTCACATATTCTTCTGAATTATATGTACCCGCGGTCTTAATTTGGAAAACCGGTAGAAATATGCAAGAACAAACCGTTTTTCTTGGAAACATCCCTATAAT